AGGAGAAGCATATGACATACGGCCGTGATTACAGTGCAGCTCAACCGGATTGGGATTCCCTTTCCGAAGTGATCCCTCATTCTGATATTTATGCTGATACCGGATCTCCCCACCCTCTTTTTAAGAATCGTCCCCAATCATCAGAACGTACCATTACAAGACGCTCTCCGGACCAGCCCAGGGAAGGAGAACAAAAGGTTCCTCTAGAGCCACAATGCCTGAAGTAATCCAAAGATCTACCGATTTTCGAGATCAATATCGGCCTCCTTCTCGACCATCAGTGGAAAGGGCAGCCTATCATGGGACCAACTTTTGGGAGGTATGCTTGGAAGGGATCGAATCCAAATTTAGTCTAAAGAAATACTTAAAACGGATCTTCTACAAAGCTTTAAATGGGGGCCAATCGGAAACTTGGGAACAAATATTGAACACATTGAGAACCCATTATAAAGATGACCAGATCTTGTGGCAACCTGAAGGAATGCAAATCGCAAGAACAATACAGGAATTACCATTGATTAAAGAATTAGTCGCATTTCAAAAGACGTTAAGTGAACGGGACTCAATCTATTTACCTACAATGGAAGTCGCTTTTGTGGGGCGTAATCGGAAAGGAATGGAGGCACAAAAAGCCAAAGATAGACCTAGCAAATCTCAATTCCATGGCGGATTAATGACCTCAAGACTATTTGCGGGCCAAGAATTTTTATTATTCATGATAACTTTTCAAGCGCTCTTAAGAGAAGAAGGATGTATTCCGATTTGTGGAGCGCATGACGGCATTTATGTCCTTGTACAGGCTGAAACCGATCTCAAAGCAATTTGCAAGCATGTCACAGATGCTTCCGTACAGTTATTAGGAATAGAAATTCAATTAGATGTCAAAGAAACAGGGAAAGAAACCTAAAAAAATAAATTGAGAAGAAAACCGCCCAAAAATGCAAAAAAATGCCCAATTTGTATGGCATTTGTCCACCTTTGTGCACTTTTTTTGGTGGATGGTTCTTGTTGTAGGACACCCCTTGATAATTTGTGTTCTTTCCGCTTGCCTCTTTTGCCTCCCTGAGTGGCCTTTACTTTTTTCCTTTTTTTTTATGTTTATGTGCTCTTTTCTTGCAGATTTCCTCATTTTTTACAGGTTGTGTTTCTTTCAGGGATTTGGGTGTACTTTTTTTTCGTTCGCAGGCTTCTTGTTCTCTTCTCTTTGCAGCTTGCTGTATCTGCTTGTGGTTGGGGTGTACAACAAAACAAGGGCGTAGGTGTGGGGTGCTGTGTGCACACAGCACCCCACATCCGTGTACTACCCTGCTGACTCGCAGGGTCGCCGTCTTGGTGTTTTTTACCCTTGAGGAGGTCTCTTTTATGAGTGGGTTTGGTTACTCTTCTTTTGGACCTGAAGGCTCTCAAATGCCTTCGTTTGTGCTTCGCCGTATTTTTATGGAACGCTTAACTCAGAATTTCTTTAGCTCCAGTCTTTTTGTGAATCGTTTCAATTCACGCGTTTGGGAGTACAGTCAGCAGAGAAAATCGAAGACCCTTTTCTTTTCAAGACTATGATACTCAGAAGGATTCCGAGTTTGTTAGAAGAAGTAGACAAAAGTTTAATTTGAAAAGTATCTTTCTTTTCGCTTTTATGGAGATCAAATTTGAACGGGCGAGGAGGGACTTGAACCCCCGACTCCGCGGTTCGTAGCCGCGTGCTCTAATCCGCTGAGCTACACGCCCTCCTTTCAAGACGCTCAGGAAAATTCCTACAAAAAAAAACTGGGAGTTGCTGCAAAGAACTTGCGATTGCGCCTGACACTGAGTTTACCAAGCTCTTCAAATCAGAAGCATACCACATATTGCCAATAAAAGCAATCGTTCTCTTGTTATAGAACAAGAGTGTTAGACATCGCTCTTCTTCCACAAGAATTTACACTTAAATTTTGATAGATTCATGGATTCACATCATTAAATCTATTTAATTATTTCTTAGATTAGTAAAGGAGTGTACATACAGAACAGCACAAAAACACATAGATAATCATTCTCTTTTGGTATAAAAGGAAGGAATAGACTTACTATTCGGAGCAGCGGGATTTGAACCCACGACCTCCACCACCCCAAGATGGCACGCTACCAAGCTGCGCTATGCTCCGTAAAGTGCACGCTAGTATTCTAGCTTTTTTTCTAACAATAGGTGAATCTTGAGAAGAATACATACACAGAATAAGAATACAGATTGATAATCTCTCTACAAGTATTACGAACTATCTTCCTTAGAGGAAGAGAGGAAATCTTTGCTTTGCTACATCTAATTCATTCTGATATAAAATTTGCATTTGTAGCAGAAAAGTTCTTATTTTATTCTTCCGTGGATCGGACTCGGATCACGTATATGCACATGAGTGTGTAGCATCACATGAAGAATAAAGAATAGAAACAACGGAATGTCCATTGAGTAACATTTTGATTGCTATGTGGGCTGAAACATCAATTCTTGAATCAGATCAAACTACTTTAAATTTATCTACAAGATTCGTGTATAAGAATATTCTATTGACACCTTTCTAGATATTGTGCTACACTTCGACATGGAAAGCCGCCATGGTGAAATTGGTAGACACGCTGCTCTTAGGAAGCAGTGCTATAGCATCTCGGTTCGAATCCGAGTGGCGGCATGCAGTCCGATATATACATAAGAAAAAATTCAATTTTTTCAAAAAAAGAAAAACACTAGACTAGTTATTTCAATAGGAAATAATATTGACCGTATATTAAGTATTTCTATTTCAATTTACTTCCTCTTTCTTCATAAATTCATTCTATGTACAATGAAAAGAAACTACTATATAAATAACTGTTCAGAATAGATAATAGTCTTCTCTTTATAAAAGATAGAGAATAGAAAATAAAGAGTAGATGAATATCAGTAGTTATTGAAATTAAAGCTTGGCTTATATTAATTATTTTTTATAATGGCACACTCCGTAAAAATCTACGATACATGTATTGGTTGTACTCAATGTGTAAGAGCTTGTCCTACTGATGTATTGGAAATGGTACCTTGGGACGGTTGTAAAGCAAGTCAAATTGCTTCTGCTCCTAGAACTGAAGACTGTGTAGGATGCAAACGTTGTGAATCTGCTTGTCCAACTGATTTTTTAAGTGTACGAGTGTATTTAGGAGATGAAACTACTCGTAGTATGGGCTTAGCATACTAATAGATTTCTAAAACAGATCATAAATATAATAATAAAAAGCTAGTATAGAATACATGTTCTATTATTAGATTTCAAAGGATATAATATTTCACTATTAATTTTAATAGTGAAATATCATTATTCATATTGAGAAGATAATTTAAATAGATCCATACAAATCTAAATATCTTCTCAATATGAATATATTTATTGTATAATCCATTTAATTTTTTTTGAAAATGGACATTCTTGTTAATTTATAACTATGATTACTTTTCCTTGGTTAACTACAATCGTACTTCTACCTGTCTCTGCAGGGTTATTAATTCCGTGGCTGCCTAGTAGAGGGAATCATGTAATTCGTTGGTATGCATTAGGAATTTGTCTTCTGGATTTATTGTTAATGACTTATGTTTTTGGTACGCATTATAATTTGTATGACACAGGTATACAATTGAAAGAGGATTATTCTTGGATTGGGCCTATTGATTTTCATTGGCGGATGGGAATTGACGGTTTATCTGTAAGTCTTGTTTTACTAACAGGATTTATAACAACTTTAGCTACATTAGCAGCGTGGCCAGTTACACGTAATCCCAAACTTTTTTATTTTCTCATGTTAGCTATGTATAGTGGTCAATTAGGATTATTTATATCTCAAGATATGCTACTATTTTTTTTTATGTGGGAATTAGAATTAATTCCTGTGTATCTTTTGCTTTCTATGTGGGGAGGAAAAAGACGCTTATATGCAGCTACTAAATTTATATTATATACAGCCGGAGGTTCTGTATTTTTATTAGCATCTGCATTAACTTTAAGTTTGTGGGGGACAAATAATCCTGTATTAGATTTTGAATTATTATCCAATCGTTCTTATCCACTAGGTTTAGAAATATTAATATATTTAGGATTTTTAATTGCATTTGCAGTAAAGTTACCAGCATTTCCACTTCATACATGGTTACCTGATACCCATGGAGAAGCACACTATAGTACCTGCATGCTCCTAGCTGGTATTTTATTAAAAATGGGAGGATATGGTTTTATCCGTATTAATATGGAATTACTTCCACACGCACACGCTATTTTTGCACCATGGTTAGTAACTTTAGGAGCAGGACAAATTGTTTATGCAGCTTTAGCATCGTTAGGACAACGCAATTTAAAACGCAGAATTGCATATTCATCTGTATCACACATGGGATTTGTACTAATTGGTGCAGGATCTTTATCAGATTTAGGACTGAGTGGTGCAATGTTACAAATGGTATCTCATGGACTTATAGGAGCTGGATTGTTTTTCTTAGCAGGTACAAGTTATGATCGAACTCGTACATTATTTTTGAATCAACTAGGTGCATGGGCAGCTCCAATGCCTAAAATGTTTGCTATGTTTACAGCTTGTGCAATGGCTTCGTTGGCTTTACCTGGATTAAGTGGTTTTGTGGCAGAACTTATGGTATTTTTAGGTTTAGTTACAAGCTCAGCATATTCGCCTTTGTTTCGAGCATTTATAACTTTTATAGAAGCTATTGGTATTATCTTAACACCAATATATTTATTATCTATGATTCGTCAAATATTTTATGGATCAACTCAGATTGTTTACAATCAGACAGATAGATCAGAACTATTAGATGCTAGTCCGAGAGAAATTTTTGTATTGAGTTGCTTGTTTTTACCAATGTTAGGTATTGGTATATACCCTGATTTAACCTTGCCCTTATGGTCAACTAAAGTCAAAGATATTGTTTCACCAATCACTGAAATACGTCCCTCATATCAAACAACCTTATTATCTTAAAATATAAGAAAATTAATTTATTTAGTTATGTATAAAAAAAAAATTTTAGGATACACATTATTTATGAAACCTACACAATCTTTTTTCTTTTTATCTTAGTGCAGCATCTTTGTATGATATGAGATTATATATTGTGAGAATATAAGTATAGTAAATATAGTATTTATAATAGGCGGCATTTAAACATTTTGAGAAATCTCATAAAATAATAACATATATTATATATGCAAAAGTTTTGTATGCTCATATGTTTATATGATTCTATTTATTTTTTTATAGACAGTAATTATATTTGTTTTTCTTACTAAGAAAAACAAATATAATTGTTGTCTATTTTTTTACCAATATTTTTTCCGGTTCTAAATATAAGTATAAAAATTATATGTTACACAATACTGATTTTTCTGTTTTTATATAGTAAAACAAACAAACTACTTTCAAAGCTTAAAAAATGTTTTTTATTTTTTTATATTCAATAAAAAATGGATTTTTCAAAATAAATTTGAAATTAATTTATACTTAAGTATTTACACAAATAGAATCTACAACAAATCTTGTCAAAATTTGGCGATGTCCAGCTTTTCGACGTGTTTTTTTTTTAGGTTTCATTTTATAAATTAAAACTTTATTATCACGACGAGAATGCAGAAGTCGTCCTTTCACTCTAGCATTTTCTACCCAAGGATTTCCTACTAAAGTAGTTAATTCATTACGAATCATTAAAACACGTGAAAAAACTATTTTTGAATTTTCCCATGATTCATTTTTAGGAGGCGAAAGTCGTATGTCATAAAAACGACCTGGCTCCACTCGCAGTTGTTCCCCTCCAGCTTCAATAATTGCATATGTAGTCATAATTGAATTTTTTATTGGAAAAAAAAATAAATTCTATCTAATTTGATCAACTGATTTTACTAAATTTATTAAATATCAAAATCAATGGAAAAATTGATTAATTTTAGATAAAAAAATATATTGTTTAAATATTGTTATATCTAAAGATAATCATAAATAATTTTTAATCGATTGTAAACCTATATAATTAGGTCAATGACATACTATTTTAAAGAATAAAATATCATCAGGATAAATATAAAGAATTGGACATATAAAAGAAAGATATCTGGTATATTATTTCTACTATTTCATCTTTATAAAAAAAATATATTTTTATATATAGATGCAATAATAATAATTAAAAAAAAATCATATTATAGCAAAAAACTATGTATTTACATAATTCATTTTAATTGAAATTGTAAGAAAGTTATCATCTCAAGTAATTAGCATAATATACAATTCTTATTCGTATAAATCTTTTCTATATTATCTTATGCAATTAATACATAACTATGCTTGGTTAGTTCCTCTGTTGCCTTGTATGGCGTCTGGAATTATTGGAATTGGACTGCTTTCGTTTCGAAATGCAACTCGGAGTTTACGTTTGCCATCTGCTATTTTAAGTATAGGCATGTTAGGAATTTCAATGATGTTTTCTTTTGGATTATTTTGGGAACAAATTAGCAACAATTCTGCTTATATTCATCTTTGGTCTTGGATAAATACAGAAAACGTATCTTTAGAAGTAGGCTATATCATTGATCCCTTAAGTTCCATTATGTTAGTACTAGTGACTACCGTAGGAGTAAGCGTAATGATATATACAGACGGTTATATGTCACATGACACCGGATATGTAAGATTTTTTGCTTATCTGAGTTTGTTTACAGCTTCTATGTTAGGTTTAGTTTTAAGTCCCAATTTATTACAAGTATATATATTTTGGGAATTAATAGGGATGTGTTCATATTTACTAATAGGATTTTGGTTTACTCGACCTAGTGCAGCTGCTGCTTGTCAAAAAGCTTTTATAACTAATCGTGTAGGCGATTTTGGTCTTTTATTGGGAATATTAGGATTTTATTGGCTTACTGGAAGTTTTGATTTTACAATCGTTACTGAAAGATTTCATCAACTTATAAATGATGGATCTGTTAACATTTCATTTGCAATTTTATTTGCTATATGTCTTTTCTTAGGACCAGTTGCTAAATCAGCTCAATTCCCGCTCCATGTATGGTTACCTGATGCAATGGAGGGTCCAACTCCAATATCAGCGTTAATACATGCTGCTACTTTGGTTGCCGCAGGAATCTTCTTGGTAGCTAGATTATTACCATTATTCCAAGAACTACCAATAGTTATGGATATTATAGCTTATACTGGGATTTCTACTGCTTTATTAGGAGCGACGCTAGCTATTGCACAAAGAGATTTGAAAAGGGGACTAGCATATTCTACTATGTCACAATTGGGTTATATGATGTTAGCTTTAGGCATAGGTTCATATGAAGCTGGTTTATTTCATTTAATTACTCATGCTTATTCTAAAGCATTGTTATTCTTAGGATCCGGATCAGTAATTCATGGTATGGAAGGTGTTGTTGGATATAATCCTAATAAAAGTCAAGATATGAGTTATATGGGAGGAATCAGACAATATATGCCAATTACTGGAATAACATTTTTAATTGGTACATTATCTTTATGTGGTATTCCTCCTTTTGCTTGTTTTTGGTCAAAAGATCAAATTTTAGCTGAGAGCTGGGAGAAAATGCCTCTTCTAGGCTGGATGGCATGGCTAACAGCTGGATTAACGGCTTTTTATATGTTTAGGATTTATTTTCTTACTTTTGAGGGCGAATTTAGAGGTTCTAAGAATAATAGTGAACTGGTAGATAAATCTTTATATCCTCATGAATCTAGTGTTACTATGGTTATTCCGTTAGTAATATTATCTATTCCCACTATCTTAATAGGTTTACTTGGTGCTCCTTTTCCGGATGGAGTTCCTGGTACTGGATTATTCTCACAATGGTTACACATTACTAATTTATCTACTCACCATGGAGACACTACTTGGACAGAATTTATTCTTGAATCATTACCTTCTGTAGGTATCGGAATGTTTGGTGCTTTTATTGCTTGGATAGTTTATGGACCCCATGCATCAAAATCAAGAGATTTTACAGTAGCGTTAGATCCATTAAAAGAAGGAATGAGTGGATTTGTATTAAATGCAATATATAGTTGGTCTTTACGTCGTGGTTATATAGATGAATTATATGATCATATTTTTGTATCAAGTACACGAACACTCTCTCTTATGACTTCTTGGTTAGATCAATGGGTAATTGATGGAGCTGTAAATAGTACTGGCTTGTTATCTCTTTTGGGAGGTGAAAGTACAAAGTATATAGAAACTGGTCGTACTACCTCATATATTTTTGTATTAGCAAGTGCTACATTTTTATTATTAGGAGCAATTTTTTTCCTATATTAAATTTCTAATTTAGCTATGTATTCGTAATAAAAGAGCGTCATAAAAAATTGACGCTCTTTTATATTGTTGTAATAATATTATTCACACACCTGGTTAATATATTTTTGTTATTAGATTAATAAGTTATAACTTATAATTATTAGAATTAAAAATTGAGAAAGATAAAAAAGATTTGTCCAAAATTAAGGAGTTTTTTATATTTCTTAATTTTTTTTTCAATAGAGAATAATATTCAAGTTATTCTCTATTGAAAAAAAAAGAACACATAAGGGTTTCTTAATATTTTCTGATGACAATTTCAAATTTTCTTAAGAATGAATTGTTATATAAAAAAATTCACTTTGAATACTAATTAATTTGATTCAAATCAATTTGATTACCATTTTAACAAATCAAATTGATCAATACGAATAGAATTACGATTTCGATAAATATTCAATACTATAGCTAACCCTATAGCAGCTTCAGCTGCAGCAATAGCGATAATAAAGATTGCAAAAACTTGTCCTTTAATTTCTTCAGAATCTAAAAAGCTTGAAAAAGTGATAAGATTAATATTAACTCCATTTAACATCAGTTCCAGAGACATTAAAGCTCTAATCATATTACGACTTGTTATTAATCCATAAATTCCAAGACAAAACAAATAAGCACCCAAGCAAAGTGAATGCTCAAACATAATTGAATACTCCTTAATAATTATATTGTGTAAAAAAAACATAATTTGAAAACATAACAAAAAATGATTTTTAATTGCATTAACGATTAAAAATATCTAATTCTCTTGAAACAGTAGTATCAAGTTCTTTTGAAATATCTTTACGAGCTATAACAATAGCTCCTACTAAAGCAACAAGTAATAGAACAGATAATAGTTCAAAAGGAAGTAATAAATCTGTTAAAAGATGAATTCCAATTGTATCCACATTCCCAACTATTTTTTCTTTTAAAAAAACACTTTCTCTATCCTCTATAGAAATTATTTCCATCCAAGGAGTAGTTAGTATCATATTTGTTAAGAGAGAAAACAAACCGATAGCTAGAATGCTAGACATACCATTGCCTAAAGTCCATGTTTGTTTTTTCTCTATCTCAGGGTTATTGATTAACATAATTGCAAAAACTATTAATACATTAATAGCTCCAACATATACTAATACCTGAGCTGCAGCCAAAAAATCAGCATTGAGAAGAAGATATAATAGTGCTACACAAACAAACACAAAACCCAATAATAAAGCAGAATAAATAATTTTTCGAAATAAAACTACACCCAATCCACCTAATATGATACCAACATCAAGAAGTGGAAGAATAATGGAATTGTTGGTATTAGATAAATCAATGATACTCACTATAAAACACTCCCATATATAAAATAAAATTAGTTTAAGCCATGGGAAATTCAGAAAAAATTTTTTAATTATTTTCTAAAAGACGATTTTTCAAAAATCTGAGTTATGTATGCTAGTATATTATGTGATTTTAGTTTGTAATCAAATATTAAATCAAATTTTTGTATACTAAGAATGATCTGTAATAGTACGTGTATCATTTGGACTATTAATCACTCCTTTATCAAGATAACCAAGACTTAAAACTGGTTGAATCATAGGATCTTTAGCAGCAGAAACTGGTAAACGTCCTAAAGCTGTTTGATCATAATTTAATTCATGACGATTATAAGCTGATAATTCATATTCTTCTGTCATAGATAAACAATTTGTAGGACAATATTCCACACAGTTACCACAAAAAATGCAAACTCCGAAATCAATACTATAACTTTTTAACTGTTTCTTTTTCATGGGTCTTTGAAATTCCCAATCAACTACAGGTAAATTAATTGGACATACTCTCACACAAACTTCGCAAGCAATACATTTATCAAATTCAAAATGAATACGTCCTCGAAAACGTTCTGAAGGAATCAGTTTCTCATAAGGATATTGAATAGTAATAGCTGTACGATTCATGTGATCCAGGGTAACGGCAAAACCTTGTCCTATATATCTAGCAGCTCGAAGTGCTTCTTTACTATATTCTTGAAAACCACTAATAATAGATGACATATTGTAATACTAAATAATAATTCAACAAATTTTTATACTTGTTTTTGTATTAAAACTAGTAAATAGTTTTTGATACACTTCATTGATTCAGGTGTATCAAAAACTATTCCATTTTTAATAAAAACAATTACAGAATAACAATTTGAAATGAAGCTGTAAGCAATAAATTTCCTAAAGAAACAGGTAGTAGAAATTTCCAACCTAAGTCTAATAATTGATCCATTCTTACTCTAGGTAATGTCCATCTGGTAAGTATAGATAAAAATAAGAACAAATATGCTTTAGCTAAAGTCACAGCAAGTCCTAAAACCATAGTCAATATGTCTACTAAGGTTTGATTAAAATCCCAATTAATATTAGTATCAAAGAAAGGAATAGAAAGATTCCATCCTCCTAAATACAGAACTGAGACAAATAAAGCTGAAACTAGCAGATTTAAATAAGAACCTACATAAAAAAGACCAAACTTAATGCCACAATATTCTGTTTGGTAACCAGCAACTAATTCTTCTTCTGCTTCTGGTAAATCAAAAGGTAATCTTTCACATTCAGCAAGAGATGCTATCAAAAATGCAATAAAACCAATAGGTTGTCTCCAGATATTCCATCCTAAAATTCCAAATTTGGCTTGTTGTTCTACAATATCCACAGTACTCAAACTATGAGATAACAGAACAATAGCTAAGACACACAAAGCCAAAGGAATTTCATAACTAATAGCTTGAGCTGCAGCTCGAAGAGCGCCTAAAAAAGAATATTTGTTATTAGAGCCATATCCTGCTATCAATAGTCCCATAGGAGCTACACTCGAAATAGCAAGCCAAAAGAATATTCCTAATCCAATATCAGCGACAATTAAGTTAGGCGCAAAGGGGACCACTAAGTAGCTTAAGACTACTGGTATTACAACAATTGCTGGACCAAACGTAAATAACCAAGTATCTCCTTTTGCAGGAATAATATCTTCTTTCAACACTAATTTTAAACCATCAGCTAAAGCTTGTATAACTCCCAATGGGCCAGCATATTCAGGACCGATACGTTGTTGTACTGCTGCAGAAATTTTTCTCTCCAACCATACAATTACTAATACACCTAAAGTTGCCCCGATAATTACTAAAAGAATAGGAAGAGAAATCCATATAAATTGAGCAATTTCTTTAGGAATACCTAATTGGATAAACGAATTGATAAATCTTCCTTCGAGGGTCATAGTAGATATCATTTTAGCGATCAACCTCCCCCATGATAATGTCAATACTTCCTAAAATAGTCATAATGTCTGCTAATTTCATTCCTCGTACTAATTGTGGAAGAATTTGCAAATTAATAAATCCAGGTGGACGAATTTTCCAACGCCAAGGAAAGATACTATCATCTCCAATTAAAAAGACACCAAGTTCTCCTTTAGGAGCTTCAACTCGCACATAATGTTCTTGTTTAGGTAATTTAAACGTAGGAGAAGGTTTTTTACTAATAAACTGATACTCAAAATCATTCCATTGAGTAGCCATATTATCGAGAAGACCCATTCTACGAGCTTCTAAATTCTCATAAGGACCTCCTGGTATAGCTTTTAATGCTTGTTGAATAATTTTTGTGGATTCTCTCATTTCTCCCATACGTACTAAATATCGAGCTAAACAATCTCCTTCTGTTTGCCATTCTATTTGCCAATCTAATTCATCATAACATTCATAGTGATCGACTTTGCGCAAATCCCATTGTACACCTGAAGCACGTAGCATTGGCCCAGATAATCCCCAATTAATTGCTTCTTCTCGACCAATGATACCTATGCCTTCAACTCTTTTTAAAAAAATTGGATTTCTAGTAATTAATCTTTCATATTCATCGATTTTTGGTAAAAAATAATCACAAAAATCTAAACACTTATCAACCCATCCATAAGGTAAATCTACAGCTACACCACCAATACGAAAATAATTGTGCATCATTCTCATACCTGTAGCTGCTTCAAATAAATCGTAAATCATTTCCCTTTCTCTAAATATGTAAAAAAAGGGAGTCTGTGCACCAATATCTGCCATAAAAGGGCCAAGCCATAAAAGATGAGAGGCAATACGACTTAGCTCGAGCATTATTACACGTATATAACTAGCTCTTTTAGGTACTTGTATATTTGCTAATCTTTCAGGTGCATTAACAGTTACTGCTTCTGTAAACATTGTAGCAAGATAATCCCAACGAGTAACATAAGGTAAATATTGTACAGTAGTCCTGTTTTCAGCAATTTTTTCCATGCCTCGATGAAGATATCCTAGTATAGGTTCACAATCTATTACATTTTCACCATCCAAAGTAACAATGAGTCTTAATACTCCGTGCATTGATGGATGATGTGGTCCCATGCTTATTATCATGGGTTCTGCTTTGGTACTAAGCATGGTCATTAATTTATCTCTCCTCTTGTTAATGACTTTGTCTTCTAACCATTAAGAATAAAAAAATGTATAATTTTATTATACTTAGTATTAGAAAATCTTTGGGGGTTCATCATTTTAGATCAAAACATAGTAAGATATATCTATTATAGACTTTATAACATTAGATGTTATACTATTTTGATTTATTATTTAAAAGAATTGAAATATTTTGATTATCAGGTTCTTTTAATGTTTTTTTTCAAACCTCGAATTCCTAATTGATTAAGAATTTGTTCATATTGCATAGGATTTCGACGATATAAATATGTTAAAAGACGTTTCCGTCTTCCTAATAATTTACGTAATCCTCTCTGAGAAGAATAGTCTTTATTGTGTGATTTTAAATGAATACTAAGTTGAGCTACTCGATCTGTTAAAAAACAAATTTGAGCTACAGTGGATCCTGGATTGTCTGTAGATATAAGTGGATTCCCAGCGACTGATTTGTTGATCATGTAATTAGATTCTCCTATGTGATATCAAGATGTCTCATAAAAAATTATATTATGAAACCATCTATATTATCTATTTAGCATTCTGTTAAAAATATAAAATACTTTAATGATCTTTTATTAATATTTTTAATTTTATATTATTTTTTTCTTATATTGAAGATGATTAAAAATATTTGAATAGAATTCAAAAAAATTATCTCTTATGTCTTAATATAAACTGAAATTCTTTTAATTGTAAATGATCGAAAATTTGTTCTCGTGCTTATTTAAGAATAGTTGGACTTGTATACTGTAAAAAAAATTATTGAATACAACTTCATCTTGCATGTTAATGTAAAATTTAAGATGAAGTTGTATATTCAAGGTATTGTTTATATTTTATGATTGTTACTATTTGTAATAATAAAAATATATTTTTATAGTAAAAAACTGTCAAGATTTACAATATATATTCTCTGCTTTCAAATTATATTTATTTTCCCCATTAAATCTATTATTCTATTTATTTTTGATAAAAATAAACAACTGATGTAAAGTTAACAATCATTTCTTAATTCAGATGTTGGGGAATTTCGCGAATTCTAAGCATACTAAATCGACTTTGATTTGCAGTGCCTATCCAAAATCTATTCATACAAGCTAAATCTTCTAAACGATGAGTTGGCCAAAGAAAACGACGTATAATTTCTATATCATTATATTTAAATATTTTATTTGGTAGACTCACATTGGATATTTTTTGTGATAAATTCAGAGATGTTTTGTTATTACTGTTAGGAATAACATTGCCTTCATTATGTTCAAATATTGAAGATTTTACATTTAAATGTTCTAAAATTCTAAATTCACGTAAACTTTGAGGAAGAAGTAATTCTTCTCCTGTCATAAATTCTGTACTCAAAAGATTTTTATTGAAAATTTCAGAATTAGATGATTTTTCATGTATTTCTATATTCAAATTATTATTTACACGATTCTTAAATCTTAGCAAAGAACTAATTACGTTATACATTAAAAGTTCATCATCCAAAACTCTATAACGCCAATCTTCTAACACACTAATAAATAAATCATCTTCATATTGAAGACCTTCATAAAATCTTAAAAGATCTTTATGTATTTTATTAGACATTTTTACAACACCTTTTTTATCTAACATAGATTCCTGAAGGACTTTGCTTTGGATAGCAATTTTCATTAGATTCCTAAACTTTCCTCTAGACTTTAATCTATCTTGATAAATAGGTAAAAAATTCATTCGTTGACTGATTGTTTCTAATTCCAAATTAGAGTTAAGACGTTTTTCTTCTCTTTTATTAATTGGAAAATCTTTAGCTATATTTTTAAATAAAAAATTCTTATTAGAAGATATTTCTTCATTTATAGGAAATGAAGTAAATAAATTAGGATAATGCAAACTATTCTCTAGATCAAATTGAGTATTTTGTTTAATAGAATTATCGATCTCTTGTGTCGTTTCTATTGGTGTTGTAAATCTTATGTTTTTGATTCTTGCTTGAATAGAATTTTTATGATTCTTAGGATTCCATCCATCCAGATTTTTTATATGTTTTTCATTATTATAATCTGTGTAATTGCGAAGAAGTACATTCAATTTCCATAGTTTTGCAGCTTTCTGCGCTCTATCAAACAGAGGTTTATGATAGGATAGATATTCTGAATATGAATTATTTTCTAAATTAATTAAATGTTTTTCAGAGTAAAATGGTAAAATTACATTATCATGTTTTTTCCAATATTGAGTAACTAATTGACTCCAAGACTGGGGTGTAATTTGATTCCACACTTTATATGAAGGTGTATAACTGGGTAAAGTTTTTAACCATTCGTTCCATTGATTAAAGGTAAGGTTTTCTGGAGTATTGTTTCCCAATATTCCTTGTTTGTATAAATATTTTTGATAAGGTTCTTTTAATAAATTATCTTGATTCCATAACTCCATTAAAGAATTCAAGTCAGGTGTTGTTGTTTTTCTTGCTTCCCATAGTTTGTGAATAATATAAGCCTGAGATAAATTTTTTGTGTTATAGGTATTTTCATTACCATAATTGACTTTCTGATATTGGTTCAAGAAAGTTTTATTTTCATGTTTAGTTCCTAATGTATTTATTTCAAATACAAACCAATTTAAACTTTTATTTAATTTTTCATAAATATTTTCTATAATTTTAAATAAATGAATAAGTGAGTTTGTAGCAAGTTTTACTATATTAAAAATAATTTGAATTATTTTTCTTTCTATATTAATGATTTGTTGTTTTATATTGTGAATAACTCTTTTCTGTAAGTGAGCAATTCTTCTTTGTAAATAAATCCATTTTTTGTTCACTTCTATCAATCGATGTTGAAATGTCATTTGACGATTCCGAGGAACAATTTTTCTATTTGTCAAATTCAAATTATTTCTAGTATAGATATTATTATCTAAATTTTCTTTTCCAATACTGATTTCTAGATTCTTTTCTGTCAAAATTTCATTATTAGAAATTGCAATATTTTCTGTTTTGGTTAGGTTGTTTGCATTTAGATCTTCAAATCTACTAGCATTTTCTTGTGTGTTATTATCACTAGGAGAGTTTGGAGGATTGATGCTTAAAACTGATGTATTTTCCAAAGACTGTATAAAATTAGTCTTGGATTGGTCTTGATTTTTTTTGTTGATAGATATTTGACGTATATCTTCTTGCTTTTTCTCCACTAAATCAGTTTCTAGAATATTATTTGGTTTAATTGAAATATATGTACTATTATTTTTGTCAGAAGATAAGTGTAATAATGTCAATATTTGTTTTTCTATTTCATAAAATTTGTCACTTATTGTTTTGATATATTTATATGTGGTTCCTAAATTTGCATCTTTTGTTTGAGTTTGTCCAAAAATATATTCAAAATATGCTGATAATTGTTTGAAGATTTTTTGTTTTAATAATAAATTTATTCCTCGAAAGATTGGTTTCCAAAAAGCTGGTTTGGGCTTAATATCACCAAATGGAGATACAGTTTCTTCGCCCCATATAGTTAAATAACTATAATTTTCAAGTGTATTGTGATTTGGACTACTCGTATAGAAAGTATTTGCTTCCTCAATGAAAGATGTTGCTAAAGAAACTGATTTTCTTTCGTTGGACAAATGCCAAGGTTTAATATGAAAAGGATACAAGATTTTAATTTGTTTTCCTGTAAACGTTGGTCTATTGACACCAACAGAAATATCATTTCCGTCATAATCACAATCAATATAAACCTCTTGTGCCCATTCTCTCCAGTCTTGTTGCCATTCAGAAGATTGTAATAATAATGAACGGGTTAAATTTTTTAGTATTATAAATACTGGCAATTTAATATATCTTCTAAAATATGCTTGTGCAACCAAGCTCCACCCTCTTAAAAAATGAGCAAATGCAAAATCCCATCTTTGTTTTAAAATAGTTGCTTTGTCAGATACGTCTGGAAGAATTTTCCGATTATCTTGGGAAATCATGAAAGAACCATCTAATTGAACTAAATTGTTGATTTCTTGAAATAATTCCTTTGTATGTAAAAATAAAGGATTTTGCAATTTGGTTTGAAAAGTTTTCCATGTTAAACCCTTTCTTCGTCTAGAATGCATTGATCCGGTAAGACGATATGGAATAATTTTCTTGAATTTATAACGTTTGCTTTTTTGGCGCATTGATTGGAACAATTCCTCATCTATGTCTAAATTAGCAAAAGGCATAGGTTTATACATATCTAATAAACATAAAACATTGTCATTAGGATAAATTGTTTTTTCTTTTATGTTCGAGTCATATGATAAAAGATTATTATTATTAAATAATTTTTGTATAGAAATCTCAAATTGTTTGAAAATATTATTCCATGGTAGTAAATTATTTTTTTTAATTATTTCTTTTGTTTGTATTGGTAGCGGATAATTATTCAAAAGCCTTTCCCAAGTAAGATTCTCTTCTGCAATGTCTTCTGGATTGTTAGAATATGTTAAAAACATATCTAACAAATAATCACTAGGATCAAGTTGCAATGGTTCCCAAGGTAAAATAGTTAAATTACTAATATCTTGCCAGTTATCAGAAAGCCATGTTTTAAGATTATTTTTTTTATCAAAAGTCTCTACTCTTTTTCTATCTATATTTTTTAAAGGAGAAGTAATCTCTTTTAAATCATAGTCAGTTAATAATGCAGGAGAATACATTTCTAAAGACAATTGTTTTCCACGTAGATTTTGACCCAAACGAGGGTCATGCCCTTTTCGTAGAATTTCTCCATTAGATATCACAGATGAATTTTTTTTTTCTATGATATCTTCAAATCTAAAACCCTGGTCAAGAGCTCTTAATCTATTTTTAAAAATTCTTCTTAAGTTTTCTTTACGATTATCTTTTTCTTTGCCCCATTGTAAGTAAAACAGATCTTCGTTTCCTTGAGTTAATGATTGTAATTCTAGTAGATTGGAAATGTCTTTTTGTACCACTGATAAACTTTGAGGGAAATTATGTAATAATCTTTGTTTTCCTTGTATTAAAGATGTTTCAAAAAAATTTTGTGAAAAATGTTTTTTATTAAATAAGCGTATTTTTTTATTTAAACTATTATTTCTAATCAAACGTAAAGGACTATTTAAGATCTCATGATCAAATGCAATATCAGGCCATATTTTTTCATATTGAGTATTGCGATTATAAGTGAATTTATTGCTTAAGAATGCAACAGGAGTTCTTCCTAAATATGCAAGAAAAAAAGCAAACATAATAGGAGGAAATACTCGAGAAAGACCTCTCTTCACAAGACGATAAATAGTAGGTGTATCTTCTTCTAATCTTTTTAACAAGAAAGAGCTACAAGATAAGAATAAAATATGGCCAGCTAAATATCCTAAAATATTACCAAACATAAAAATTGCTATGTTGCTATAACGGAATAAAAATACTCCCATTAATCTAGAATAGACTGGATTTGGCAATAAAATTGGATTTAATAGTTGAAAAAATAAAGTTTCTATAAATGCAGCATGGATTCTTGGATCTTTCAATGATTCTTTTGTAATAACATGTGTGTTAGGTTCAAAAGTTTTAATTCTATTCCAATAAAACAGGATGCATGGTAATGTTAGTATACTAAATGCATGTGGTTGTACCCACAGAGAATAAAGCGATGGAAAAAATATGGATAAAAAAATAATTAATTGTCCTACAATTAATCCACTAATTCCTGCTATGGCAATAGGATTAAGAAATAGTCCTGCGGGAGTTTCACGTTCTTTTTCTCGAGCTTCTAACAGGAAAGTTCGTATACATAATAATTGAGCAGGTCCCAAAGGAAGTGTTGCTAAAAAACCGCAATAATTTCCTATAAATAATAGACCAAGAGAAGGTTGATTCATTATACCTCCTTTGTGATATGTATTGTTAATAAGATAGAATAGGAAAAAATTTTAATCATTAATATATAATAAAATATAAAACAACAACCTTTTCAAAGCATATCTGAAAATTTTGATTTTTTTTTCAGATATGCTTTGACAAGGTTAAAATAACATGCAAAAACAAGCATTCGTTTTACATAAATTAACTTTTTTGTTAATTTACAAAGACATAAAAGCAGATTAGTGGCCTAAATCTTTTGAATTAAGCACTAATTGCATCTCTTTTAACTAAACCAGTCCAACCTAATTCTTCTAAGCTGAGATTACGTCTTAGTGGACGTGTTACAAGTTCTAAAATATCGCGTGCATTAGTAAATCCATGTATCTGAGCAAATGTGAATTCTACTGACCATTTAGTACTAATCCCTCTAGCTTCTAGAGGGTTAGCATGTGCCATCCCTGTAATAGCTAAATCAGGTTGTAGTTCACGCATACGTTGAACTTGATTATAATTATCTGGTTTTTCTACTATTCTTGGAATAGGAACACCCATTTCCTCACATGTTTTTTGTAATAATGTCAATTCTGCAGCTTGATATCGTTTATCCATATATGGAATACCAATTTCATAAACGATCATACCACAACGAATTAAGAAGCGTGCAAGAGAAACTTCTAATAAGTTATCTCCCATAAAAAATACAGATTTTCCGCGTACAAGATCAAGATAATCTGTCAATCCATTCCATATTTGTTGTTCTCGTTCTTCTAATCCATTAGGTTTGATAGCAAAAACTGAACATATTTTTTCAACCCAGGCACGAGTTCCATCTGGGCCAATAGGGAATGGAGCACCAATCAACTTGCATTTTCTACGACGCATTAATGTAGTAGCAGTTCTACTCAAGAATGGGTTCACACCACATACATAAACTCCTTCTCCTACAGAAGGCAATTCAGTGTATCTTTGAGCAGGTAACCATCCTGAAACATGAATCCCTTGTTTTTTCAATTCTAAACTTAACTGAGAGGCTACATTAGAAGGTAAAGATCCAAATAATACTAAAGGAGGATGTTTAGGATTATCTTGAGATTTCTGAGATTCTTTGCTTTCTTTGCTAGGCAAAAATGATAATAATCCTTGCATGGTTTGATCCTGTACAAGTGTATTATCCACAGACAAATTGATATCAGGACATCTATGTGCCATTGCGGCTAATACTGTATCTTCACCTTGAGTAAATGCATAATCTAGTCCATTAGCTCTAGCTACAACAATTGGTATTGAAATTTCTGCTTCTAGCCTAGGAGCCATTCCTTCTAGGTCCATTTTAATAATTTCTGTGGTACATGTACCAATCCACACAATTACGGAAGGATTTCTATCTTTCTTAATTTGTAAGCAAAGACGTTTTAATTCTTCATAATCATTTAGTTGAGCTGAAATATCTCCTTCTTCTAATTCTGCCATAGCGTAACGAGGTTCTGCAAAAATCATTACTCCTAAAGCATTTTGAAGAAAATATCCGCAAGTTTTTGTTCCTACTACTAGAAAAAAACTATCTTCAATTTTTTGATATAACCAAGCTACACAACTAATAGGACAAAAAGTATGATAATTACCTGTTTCACACTCAAAAGTTAGTGCTTCAGATATTTTGCTTGATGACATATACGGTGTCTCCTTGCGAATTTTGATAAAAATTAGGTTTTTCAGAATAAGACCTTGTCTCTTTTTAAACAAAAAGGGATTATTCTCAAGTCACCATTAACTTTCTTATTGTAAACGAGACAAATAATAAGTAAAAATGGTGACTTCTCTTTTACTAATATCCTATGTCTAAACCATCAGAAAATCTAATGCATTTTCTTCTGGATTATTTTCCATAGATGATGAGGAGGTAGGATTCAAGTAGAAATCAGATAATAAACTGAATAGTTCTCTATCAGGTACCTCTTTTGGGACTACTCCTTCTGGTTGAGATAAAATTTGATCTGCAATATTTAAATAAAATTCACATACATAATTTAGAGAAGGTTCTAATTCTGCCATCTCAAATAATGTCTTACCTTTTACTCTAGAAACACGAATATCTTCAATCAGAGGTAATACTTCTAAAACAGGCATCGGGCAAGCTTCTACATATTTATCAATAAGATCTCTTTTAGAAGTACGGTTGCCTACCAAGCCAGCAAGACGTAATGGATGAGTGCGAGCTTTTTCTCGAACTGAAGCTGCAATTCTATTTGCCGCAAATAATGCATCAAAGCCATTATCTGTAATGATAATACAATAATCTGCATAATTTAATGGTGCAGCAAATCCTCCACAAACTACATCGCCTAATACATCAAACAAGATTACATCATATTCGTAAAAAGCATTTAATTCTTTTAAAAGTTTTACTGTTTCTCCTACGACATATCCTCCACATCCAGCTCCTGCAGGAGGCCCACCTGCCTCAACACAATCTACACCTCCATATCCTTTGTAGATGACATCTTCGGGCCATACATCTTCATAATGATAATCTTTGGATTGCAATGTATCTATGATGGTTGGTATCAGAAAACCGGTTAATGTAAATGTACTATCGTGTTTAGGATCACAGCCAATTTGTAATACTCTCTTCCCACGTCTTGCTAAAGCAATAGAAATGTTACAGCTAGTGGTAGATTTACCGATCCCACCCTTGCCGTATACTGCTATCTTCACGTCAAGTACCTCCTATTAATTCAATAGTATGCTACTTAGATTAAACCCTCCTCTATTTTTTCTATTTTTATTAATAAGAAAAAAAAGAGAAGTATCCAGTTAAGTTTATACTTAGGCTAACCCTGTGAATGCAAAAAAAAATATTTTTGTATGCATAGGTAGAACATAGTTGTTCCAGCTTATAATTTATAATAGCACAGTTCTATATTGTTTGCTAGAGAAAGAGAGATTTTAATATTATTATCATCTGCTTGAAACATTTGCTTATGATATGTAAAACTCTTTTGATTATTTAAGATAATATTATTAGGTATAATCATGCATTACAATGTAGAAATGAAGAAATAGCAAGAATGTATGAATTCTTAGTTTTTAACATATTCTCATAAAAAAACATAAACCATACTTATATGTTTTCTCAATAGATTGTCAGTATGAAGAAATATATATTTAATTGAACCATCCATAACTATGTAAACCTTTTCCTAATAAGTTGACACCTAAATAACACATCCATACTACACAAAATCCTAGAGAAGCCACTAAAGCTGGAACAACCCCATTCAAGCCTTTTGTCATTCGAATATGTAAATAAATTGCAAAAATAATCCACGTGATTAATGCCCAAGTTTCTTTTGGATCCCAACTCCAATAAGATCCCCAAGCTTCATTTGCCCACACAGCACCAGATAGGATACCTATTGTCAATAATGGGAATCCTATTCCAATAATTCTATAACTCCAATAATCTATTTGATTAATTAATAATGCTTTCTCAGAATTAAAACAAACGATTTCTATTATTTCGCGATTGTTAATATTATCAATATTGGTAAAATATGTGTTTTTCAAAGTAGTATATGGTTGCTGAGAGTGTTGATCGTTTGTAAATAAGAAAGAATTAAATTTTTCTGTAGAATAGCTTAATGTTAACAAGGTTACTGCTAGTAAAGAGCCAAATAACAAAGTTCCATAGCTTAAAATCATCATAGTTACATGCATCATTAACCAATTAGATTGTAAAGCTGGCACTAATGCGGTAGACTCTTGCATTGTTTTAGGAAGTCCTAAAGTAGCAAATGTATAAGTTATCATAACAGTAGGTCCTGTTATAGCATCTATCCAAGCGTTATCAATTTTCTTATCCAAAAATAAATATACTAACGTTAAACTCCATGATAAAAATAATGAAGATTCATACAAATTACTTAATGGTAAATGATCTGTTAACAACCATTTAATTATTAACAAACTTGTCAAACTAAGAGAGCCTAATAACATACTGATTTTAGTTAAATACTGTAATTGTATACTTTTATATAATATTACTCTAATCCAACAAAGAAATGTAATTAATAAAAATATCACAAAACAAAATTCAATTAATGTTTTTTCTACTATAGATAATTCAATCATAATTTTTATATGGTAAATATAGTGATTATATTACTTCATAATGATGTACTAATATCAAAATATCATGTGGTGTTTGATGATAAATAAATTCTTAATCAAATGCATTCAATAAATTTGTTTAATTGTAAAATTTTATAATAAATTAATTAACTTTACTGATATTTGTGACTGTTTGCTCGATTATGACAAAATCATAATAAAATTCTGTTTTTTTTTTTTTTCATGTCTGGAAATTATTTTTTTATCTAAATTTCAAATTTATGTTAATTTTTTTTAACTAAACTGAATATATATTTTTTTATTTGGAAAATAATCCTAACTAGGTTTACAATTAATTTATACTTGATCTATAGTCAAAATTATTTTTCATATTATGTTATTACATGTATCGTAGATTTTTACGGAGTGTGCCATTATAAAAAATAATTAATATAAGCCAAGCTTTAATTTCAATAACTACTGATATTCATCTACTCTTTATTTTCTATTCTCTATCTTTTATAAAGAGAAGACTATTATCTATTCTGAACAGTTATTTATATAGTAGTTTCTTTTCATTGTACATAGAATGAATTTATGAAGAAAGAGGAAGTAAATTGAAATAGAAATACTTAATATACGGTCAATATTATTTCCTATTGAAATAACTAGTCTAGTGTTTTTCTTTTTTTGAAAAAATTGAATTTTTTCTTATGTATATATCGGACTGCATGCCGCCACTCGGATTCGAACCGAGATGCTATAGCACTGCTTCCTAAGAGCAGCGTGTCTACCAATTTCACCATGGCGGCTTTCCATGTCGAAGTGTAGCACAATATCTAGAAAGGTGTCAATAGAATATTCTTATACACGAATCTTGTAGATAAATTTAAAGTAGTTTGATCTGATTCAAGAATTGATGTTTCAGCCCACATAGCAATCAAAATGTTACTCAATGGACATTCCGTTGTTTCTATTCTTTATTCTTCATGTGATGCTACACACTCATGTGCATATACGTGATCCGAGTCCGATCCACGGAAGAATAAAATAAGAACTTTTCTGCTACAAATGCAAATTTTATATCAGAATGAATTAGATGTAGCAAAGCAAAGATTTCCTCTCTTCCTCTAAGGAAGATAGTTCGTAATACTTGTAGAGAGATTATCAATCTGTATTCTTATTCTGTGTATGTATTCTTCTCAAGATTCACCTATTGTTAGAAAAAAAGCTAGAATACTAGCGTGCACTTTACGGAGCATAGCGCAGCTTGGTAGCGTGCCATCTTGGGGTGGTGGAGGTCGTGGGTTCAAATCCCGCTGCTCCGAATAGTAAGTCTATTCCTTCCTTTTATACCAAAAGAGAATGATTATCTATGTGTTTTTGTGCTGTTCTGTATGTACACTCCTTTACTAATCTAAGAAATAATTAAATAGATTTAATGATGTGAATCCATGAATCTATCAAAATTTAAGTGTAAATTCTTGTGGAAGAAGAGCGATGTCTAACACTCTTGTTCTATAACAAGAGAACGATTGCTTTTATTGGCAATATGTGGTATGCTTCTGATTTGAAGAGCTTGGTAAACTCAGTGTCAGGCGCAATCGCAAGTTCTTTGCAGCAACTCCCAGTTTTTTTTTGTAGGAATTTTCCTGAGCGTCTTGAAAGGAGGGCGTGTAGCTCAGCGGATTAGAGCACGCGGCTACGAACCGCGGAGTCGGGGGTTCAAGTCCCTCCTCGCCCGTTCAAATTTGATCTCCATAAAAGCGAAAAGAAAGATACTTTTCAAATTAAACTTTTGTCTACTTCTTCTAACAAACTCGGAATCCTTCTGAGTATCATAGTCTTGAAAAGAAAAGGGTCTTCGATTTTCTCTGCTGACTGTACTCCCAAACGCGTGAATTGAAACGATTCACAAAAAGACTGGAGCTAAAGAAATTCTGAGTTAAGCGTTCCATAAAAATACGGCGAAGCACAAACGAAGGCATTTGAGAGCCTTCAGGTCCAAAAGAAGAGTAACCAAACCCACTCATAAAAGAGACCTCCTCAAGGGTAAAAAACACCAAGACGGCGACCCTGCGAGTCAGCAGGGTAGTACACGGATGTGGGGTGCTGTGTGCACACAGCACCCCACACCTACGCCCTTGTTTTGTTGTACACCCCAACCACAAGCAGATACAGCAAGCTGCAAAGA